TGTAGCTTCCTCATCTTACTAAAGGTAAGTAATACATTGTCTTTAATCCACTTAATAGTCATCTATTTGCGCTTGTCTTTCCTTTACTGCGAGTCGAGCTACTGATCTGTCTCTGTCTCATCTTAGTTACCAGCAGGACAGATCACATAGTAACTGCATGGTGTAGGTCAGATGCAAGATCAAGACCCTGATGCGCAACGTCGAAACCCCGTATTTTTCATTAAAAAGGAATTTCCCTTCATACGAGCCCACTGGAACTAGAGCATCTTGTCGAAAGCCCGTACCCGTATTTTTGATTAAAACAAACCTCTTCTTACCTTATTCTTGACCACTATTAGCACAGCTTCGAAGATCGTTATCTTTTATTCCTATATGTGACAAATGAATAAAATTGAGAACTCGATCGAACGTCCTAGCTTTCCGGGCAGTAAGAAAGAGATAGCTAGCTCGACCGGCAGGGAGAGGATGCTCGTAGATCAGTGAGTTGTTCCACTTTTGAATATGTTAGTTCAGCAGGGAACTTTCCCGAAAGCGTTAAGCCTTAAGGGCTAAGAGCAGAGGGAAGGGCCTCCGCTTACAGTTAGGCAGGAATTTCATTCTGTAATTAGGCAGGAAGATCACTCAAGAAGAGAAGCTAAGAGGACTTACTCAACTAATAGACCCAAGACTTCCTCACTCATAGGTACAAGCCTAGAAGAAAGCAAACAACTAATCTATTCTTATCTGTCTTTGCTTGCTCTAAACCTAAAGGCAAGGAGCAAGTTGCCTCAGGTATTCCCACTAGATACCAAGACCTAACAGCGGACAGCGGAAAGGCCACATCGGATATTCGGTTCTAAGAGGAACTTGAAGATTTCTTGATTCAAAGAGGAACTAGAATAGGGGCATTCACCTCTGGAAAGGTTCGTTGAAAGGCTTAAGAGAGGACTTAAAGGACATCTAAAAGAGAAGGGGAACTAATAATAACTGATCTACGACCATCCTTCCTATCAGACTGCTTTCACTGGCCTTATTCCACTCACAGTTAGTTAAGGGAGAACCTCTTATTACTACAGGATTGAAAGAAAACCTAGCTTGTGCTAACCCTACAGGCAAGTAGCAAGAAAGAGCACAGGAACGATATCCATTTCATTCTGGTGGGATTGACTTTGCTTTTTGGATTCACATCTGATTTCATAATTGCGTGGAAAATCTATTTATGCCACAAATCCCTTCTTTCATAGAAGATTCTACTTTTGGACAAGCTCGACGGAGGGAAGCTGCAAGTTCAGCCAAAAAGCGGCTGTTTCCTCTCCAGTATGTGGGGCAGTCCTCTTCTACTATGTTTGATCTCCTGGTTCTGGTTCTTTCTGGTGATTGCCTAACAAACACAGAAATGGGGACATAGGTTTCAGAATTCCTTTCTTTCCTTCTAGCTCTAGTGTGCCTAGGTTCCCTCGAATCCCGGTAATAGGAAGAACGTAAGCCTGATTGTCTACCATTCAAATATGATCCCAGAATAAAAAAAACCTTAGCACAAGCGCTAAGCGAGAATCATTCCTTGCTAAACAGGGCTATTTCATAGCGCCTTTTATCTGGATCTGGCATTCCTGGCTAAGTATTCACTGATTCAAAAACCGGAATCTGCTCTGAGAGCCCCCCTTCTTATATGGGATCCACTTCGAAAGTCAAGCCATAAAATATAGAATAGAGAAGGCTGTCTTTCGGAAACCCACTACTTCTTTCACCCTCCAGTGGGAAAAGGCTTCTAATCTATTGTTTGTACCAGTATCGTCATCCGAATTATCCCGAAGTGGGATAAGGCCTCTAATCAACATCAACATTGATTTTACCCCAAAGGAAGGCCAGACGAACTTCTTACACGTAGAATTCATAATTAAATCGTTTTCATAATCGTATGATTCAGATACCCGAAAAATGAACAACAGATACCCAGGATAAGAGAAGAGAGGCGGTGTCCTCACTAAAGGGTGGTCGTAGATCATAGAGGGAAAGTGGAGGGATTTTTCGATATTAAGATAAAAGGGTAGGTTGAATTGTAACCACCACATGAGCATGAGAATGAGTTTCTTCGCTCCGGCAGTTCGATCAACGAATGGAAGAGGAGGAGCAGATGCAGATGGATTGGTCGTACCCTTACCCTTGCGAGCCTAAATTAGATTAGTAAATAAAGGCACTTCTTCCTTGTTCTGATCTACGACCATTCCTTCTCAATTACATCGATCCTCGTTATAGTATGATGAAAAAGCTCTCAAGCCGTACCCCTACGGGAAACGAAAAACACCCTCTCAAGCCACAGCCGTTAAAGAAGTTACTCCCTCCTATTAATTTAGTACGGAACTAGCTTCCAGCTACCCTACATCCCTTTGGCGCAAAGTGGTTGCCGCTGTCTGCTCCTGTCGAAATCTCTTTTGGGCTCATGAATAGAGGGTGGATCGATGTAATTGAGAAGGAACGTAGATCTACGTTGTAAAGAGGATATCTCCCGTAAAACCAATAA